TCATTTGAAAATGAGTAGTTCAGATAGAATCGAACTTTCGATTGATTCGGGCACTTGGGATCCTATGGATGAAGATATGGTTTCTATGGACCCCATTCAATTTCATTCAGAAGAGGAACCTTATAAAGATCGTATCGATTCTTATCAAAGAAAGACAGGTTTAACTGAAGCTGTTCAAACAGGCATAGGTCAACTAAACGGTATTCCCACAGCAATTGGGGTTATGGATTTTCAGTTCATGGGAGGTAGTATGGGATCTGTAGTAGGTGAGAAAATCACTCGTTTGATTGAGTATGCTACTAATCGATCTCTACCTGTCATTATTGTGTGTGCTTCTGGAGGAGCACGCATGCAAGAAGGAAGTTTGAGCTTGATGCAAATGGCTAAAATATCTTCTGCTTCATATGATTACCAATCCACTAAAAAGTTATTCTATGTACCAGTCCTTACATCTCCTACAACCGGTGGAGTAACAGCCAGTTTTGGTATGTTGGGAGATATCATTATTGCTGAACCTAATGCGTACATTGCATTTGCGGGTAAAAGAGTAATTGAACAAACATTGAATAAGACAGTACCCGATGGTTCACAAGCGGCTGAGTATTTATTCCATAAAGGCTTATTTGACCCAATCGTACCACGTAATCCTTTAAAAGGTGTTCTAAGTGAGTTATTTCAGCTCCATGGTTTCTTTCCCTTGAATCAAAATTCCAAAAATTAAAGTATAGCACTAGATTCAGTTATTTTGTTTGTAGCGAACAAGTATTTAGTTCATCGTAATAAAAAAAACTAAGAAAAATGTTCTTTGGTGATATAAGTTACACTTTCTAGTAAGAGTCAGAAGTTTTGGATAATTTTTTTTCTTACCCCTATTCATGATTAGGTATTATGAACCTCTATCAACAGGATAAAATAAAAAAGTGAATTTCTCTTTCCGAGGAATTCGAACTTGGGGAAATAAAAAGAATTTTAGTGGAAAAAAAAAGCCCTTTATCGGATTTGAACCGATGACTTACGCCTTACCATGGCGTTACTCTACCACTGAGTTAAAAGGGCCGTTTTATTCAATTCATGAATTAGCCATTTTTTTTCATTATGAGTCTACTGCATATATGTATATATGTACTATATGTACATAATATATACGTATATGCATAGGAGTTCATTCAGGAACAATAGATTGGATTTACTCCAAAAGTAGATAAGATTATTATTTTGAATTTTGGAAAAAAAAATTCTCAAAAATCATAACATAAAAGTAGGAAAGACTTTTTGGATCTAGTCATACCATTAGACTATATTGACAATTCCAAAAAACTGCTCATACTATCATCATAGTATGATGATGGTCGGGCGTATATGCCCCTATCGTCTAGTGGTTCAGGACATCTCTCTTTCAAGGAGGCAGCGGGGATTCGACTTCCCCTGGGGGTAGGGTACTATGAAAGGAAGTTGATCATAGATTATCGATAAGCCTAGAATGAATTCTTCCTGGGTCGATGCCCGAGCGGTTAATGGGGACGGACTGTAAATTCGTTGGCAATATGTCTACGCTGGTTCAAATCCAGCTCGGCCCAATAATTCACCGCTCCATGAATATGATATAACCAATTTGTCTTCCATAAACGGAAATGCCTAATCCGTAGAAATAAAGAGAAAGGGTCAATTTTTTTTCTCTATCCCTTTCTCTTTCTGATCTTTCTAAGGATCTAATTCATGATACTTTACTTAATTAAGTAAAGTATCATGAAAAGCAAACAAAAAAGTTTAGTTCTTTTTCTCATTGAAAGATTGATTATCCACTTTTGGCCGTAAAATAATTATTGGTTACTAGTAATCCGTGTCACTCTCACTATAGCCCATATTATATGTGGATATGATATCAGTATATCATTCCTGTCTTTCTTACAATACGACGACTAGGACTAGAATGTTCTTATGATTACATTAAGAATATGTATGCCATACACCTCGCTGGGATTGTAGTTCAATTGGTCAGAGCACCGCCCTGTCAAGGCGGAAGCTGCGGGTTCGAGCCCCGTCAGTCCCGAACTAGGATCCGGTGAATTTATCAATTCATCTCTCTCTTTTCACGGAAAAGGGGGACAGGAAGCAAGATCTAATCCCCAGTGGGGATCCTTATTTCTTTTGTTTTTTATTTCGCATTTATCATCACACAAATACGGATATGGGAATTTCAAATCTTTCCACTACTCCCGATTGATAAAGGAGAGACATATCATATGTACATTAGTACAATCGGTGGTATTACTATATTCAGTATTTTAAGAGATACCATCCTCGTCTTACTTTCTTTTTCGATTGTTCTTGATCAATGAAATGGAGTAGAGTGATCCTATTTTACCGGGAGTACATACAAAAACTGTATTCGTTTATTGTACGATGGACAATGAACTTAACATAATTACCTCGACAGAGTACTTTTCAGGTTAAACCACACCTTTTCTAGTTCTGACTTTGTTTGTGTATCCTCAATGACTAATTGTAAACAATCTATCTCATTCTCATTCAAATTGCAGACATCGTTTTTGATGTATGCATTCCAGTACAAATAAATACAAGAAAGAGGATACTAATAAAATAAAAGAAAAGACCAAGCAAGGACCCTTTTCAGTAAATTTGTTGGAATATTTGATTTATTTAATCCCTTTTTTTCCATCTCACCTCGTTTGGGTCTGTGTGTGACCCATAGAATACCGGTCATATAATACCTCATAATTGTAAGTATAATACACAGGAAGGGGAGTTGTATAAGATAAGGAAGACAGTAGGTTATAGAAAAAAAAGTGGAAGGGGATGAAAAATCCAATGGGATTCCTGATCCAATAAAAAATCCCATTTCGTAATTAGTATGGATAAAGGATCTTCCCATGTTATACTATTCAATTCTCGACGATGAATCGATTTGATAGATCAGATATTGTTATTCATAATATTGATCCTATTCAGTATCATCAGGATCAATTCATCCCAATGAATTTACAGGAGTTAAATTTCTCATCTCTATGGGATTACATCCCGAGTTATTGCGAAGAAAAAAAAGAAATAATGAAATTATGGAAGTCAATATTCTCGCATTTATTGCTACTGCACTGTTCATTCTAGTTCCTACTGCTTTTTTACTTATTATCTACGTAAAAACAGTCAGTCAAAATGATTAATTTGAATCTGAATTATTAGTTCTTATCAATCCTTTTTTCAATGATTGAAGAAATGAAAGAAAGGGATTAAAAGAAAATTCCAAGTCTTAAATGAAATGATCTGGTTGGAATCATAAAGTGTGGTAGAAAGGACTATATATAGTCCTTTCTACCACACTTTAGAGTATTTTTTATTATCTAATATTGTATACAATGATATTATCATATAAAGTTGTATTGTATACAGATATAGACTTTATCTAAATGGAGGGTTTATATAGATCAATTTACAATATGTATGTATATGATGTATTAGATGTACATCTAATCTAAATAGTAGACTAGTACATCGAAATAGCAGTCTAATTCTATTTCTTTTTTTCGCTACATCCACTCGATTTCGATCAACCCAAAATAATCGAAGGCCAATTCTTCTAATTCCTAGGTTTCTTATAATTTTATATATAGGTTCCGGGATCCATCAAAAGAATCAATAGAGGAAGAATAGTATGGGAATATACTATAGCAAAAGAAAACAAAACCAAGGAATTTTTTTGATTTCCCATCCCAAGAAGTCATTGATTGAGCCATTAACAGATCATTTACGAAGTTCTATGGTAACTTCTTCAGATTTTGAAAGGAATTAGTAAAGGGGACTCGGACCATTTTTCATGCTTAAACATGACATGAGATGAGTCAAAAAAGCATAAAAAAATCTCTAGGAGTCTAAAATGTTAAATGTATGATATGTGGTGGATCGCTCAGCGGAAGAAAGATCTAATTTTATTATGTGTAGAACCTCTTTGGACAACCACTAGTCACTTCCAGTAGAAAGTAGGTATCGTCGTAATCTAATAGCAGAACGATTTGTTCTTAGAACAGTGAAAGTAAAGAAAGAGAGAAACAAATAAAGAAAAAACTAGGGATTGGTTTTTTCTCATTGTAATATCCATAATTCTGGTAAGAACAGGTTTATCCAAACAGAATATTTAGAAGGAATTCGGTTGGAAAAAATTTCCTATCATGCGTAGATTTGGGTTTTGAAATACAACTAAACTATAGTAATCATTCATTGTTTGATCGAATGGTTATTATTCATTATTGTCTTTCCAGTATAATTTTGAAAGAGAGACAAGCTTTTTCAAAATAAAGCTTCGAAAAACGATCAATGCAAAACGATCAATTAAACAATTGATACAATTCGATTACTCAATCGATTACTCAATCAATTATTAATATACCTAGAGTCCACTCCTTCCCCATACTACGAGTGAAAGGGAAAATGTAAAGACTACCATTAAAGCAGCCCAAGCGAGACTTACTATATCCATGTGAATTATATCTCCTATTTCTATGAAGGAATTATTCCATTATTGATCAATAATCATAGTAGAATCAATGGCGCAGAGTCAAAATAGGATTCTGACTTAAGGCTATTGATGAACCAATTCAATGAATCCACTCGTAACAGATTCTTTATAGGATTTCTGGTAGAATTGGGGAGTATTAAGTAAAAATATGATACACACACCTTTTCCTTGAAAATTGCAAAGAAATCTTTTTTTTTTTTTTTTTACTTTGACTTTTACTCTGTTATTTTATAAGATAAGAGCCGACCAACCACCCTGATTGAATGTTTGAGTACTCGGAGTCTCTCGTAAGTATGGATACAAAGTATCTTCAGTCCTTTCCACAACTCCTAAATTGATTTCCCATCAGCCTATCCAATCTAATTCCAGACAGAGTCAGTAGACCCTACGTTAGTGTAGGTAGTGTAAGATAATTAGGAAGACTTGACAGTCTTTCATATAATCTTTTCTTCAATCCTAGGAGCAAAAA